TGAGTCTAGCCACCTCCATAATTTTATGTATGTTGTAGAAGAATTTAAGGTGGTTTCATAAAATATCAAGGCAGACCAGGACAAACTTAAAATTAAACAGGCCGAAGAAAAAATTCCAGCACCTTTTTCTCCTATTTTTCTACCAAAAAACCCTGATGTTAAGGCCCCCAAAAGGGGGGCAAATACAACTAAAAGATACATAGACTTTTGGTCATCCTTGCTGGTAAGGCCAGGAACCCTCGCCCCTCCGGGGCGACGGTTCCTAGCCTTGAGCCACAGGCTGCTCAAGCCTTGGTTATAATTGAAAGAGGGGAACCCTACGGGGGGTCCGTTCCCAGAAGGCAAGAAATCCCCTTTGGGGAACGCTAGGGGGCCTAATCTAGGGATCGATCCCCTACAATGGGCTATTCCCCTAACAAATTAGCTTCCTATGGAACCATAGGCTGATAGCAACGCGGGAACCAATCCACCACGGGAGTGGTGGCAGGGTTTCCCATAATGATTTATCCCAGCCCGAGGGCTGGCCACCATCCCCTCCTTAGGAGGCCGCTATAGCGAGCTCGTGATGGTGAGGTTTAGCCCCCCTATAATGGGCCCAAACATTTCGATATGACTTTCCCACTTTAGAAGCGGTCAGTGATTAGCTGAAAGACCCCTATTGCAACCCTCGCCCCTCGGGGGCGGCGGTGCCTGGAGGTCAATGGGTTGATCGTAACTTATAAAAAATAAGAGGATCACTAATCCTTCGGTCCTTTCGTACTAGAAGATAGTTATATCGATGTTTCTTCAATTTGTAGATAGAAACCAAGCTGTGTTACCACGCTTTTAACTCAAATCATGTACGGCTTTAATGGACGAACAGACCAACCCTTGGGAGCGGCTGCACCCCAGGATGCCGCAATTCAACATCGAGGTCGCAAACATCGTCGTCGATGTGAACTCTCTAACGATATTACGCTGTTATCCCCGTGGTAACTTTTATTCGTTGATCGTTAACTATTCCACTCTAAATTAACGGGTCACTATGGCCCACCCCACCGCCGCCCTTAGGGCAGGCTTGGGGGTGTCTGCTCGGGGTGTCCCCCTCGCAGTCAGGCTTCAGTCATTATTTGCGCACCTTAAGCGCACCTTCGTTACTCTTTAAAAGGCGGTCGCCCCAACCAAACTGTCCTACTTACACTGTCCCCCCCCAAGGGGGGGGGGTTAGCCCCTTTGACATGGGGGAGTGGGGTTTCATCTGCCCCGACGGGGGGCTGCCACATAATCTAAACCACCCATTTAAATTCGGCCGACCTCTAGGCATAGTAAGCCTAGTTTGGAAGGCCGGGGCCGTGTAAGTGCCCCAGTAAAGCTCAACGGGGTCTTTTCGTCTAACAAATTGGACGTAGCATCTTCACTACGAATTCAATTTCACTGGGAATTTCCTTAAGACAGTGGGGCCTTCGTGGCGCCATTCATACTGGCCAACAATTAATTGGCTATTGATTACGCTACATTATCACGGTCAGTGTTACCGCGGCCATTCAATTGTCCTTACGAGGTCGACTTTTATCAACCGCTTTTAGATACAACCATTGGGCAGGCCTCACCCTCTATACATCTATTTTCATATTGGCCGAGGGCTATGTTTTTGGTAAACAGTCGAGGCCCGTGTTCCAATACTGCCCACCCCCCGCCTAAGGCGGGGGTGGGTAGTATGCCCTGGTGGGCCATTGGGATTTTGCCGAGTTCCTTAAGGAAATTTATCCCCTCACTATCCCCCACTTTAGTTAGTTTAGTACAGTGCCCTTTGGCCGGTTCCCCGGCTTGAATAATGCTTGAATAATTCTTTCCTGGCACTTTGTGCGTCTATTACTCAGGGCCCCCATCAACGCAACCTTTGGGGCTGCGATTTTAGGGGCTGTTTAACCCCATAACTAATATGGGAAACCAGGGGGGGAGTGATCCTATGATTTTTTACTCATGTCCACATTATCACTTCTGATGCCGTGCGAGGCTCTCACTGAACAATTAACAGTACGTTCTGCTACCGGGCAAATTAAAACTAATTTGAACTAATTGAAGCCTTATTTAACTCCAATTTAGCTCAATATATTTCGCCCCCAGAGTTTCAGTTCAACTTTAGCCACCATAATTTTAGAGATAAAAGAATTTCTTGAGTGAACTGCTACGTCATCTCTCAAAGGTGGCTGGCTCCAAGCCTACTTCTTCATTGTCTAAACCCAATATCTCTTTTACACTAAATCGGGGGGGGGCCTTTGGCCCCCCCGCCACTTTTATTAATGACTTTAACTTCTGGTTAGGGCTTCTCCCCTTTTGACCGTCGACCTTATCGCCCACAGTCTGTCTGTCCTACTCTGGCTTTTTTTCTTCATAGTTAATCCCCCGGCTTCGGGGGGTCGGGCTTTACCGCATTCCAAGCCATTTTCATCGGATAATCTTAATTATTCCTTGAACTGTGGACGCACTACTTCAATAGTTTTCGCAGAAAACCAGCTATCTCCAAGTTCGATTGGCGTTTCGCCCCTAACCACAGGTCGTCCGAGGTTTTTGCAACAACCACCGGTTCGTTCCTAAAAACTGCCCATGGCTAGATCACTTGGTTTCGGGAAATTTGACTGAGGGGGGCCGCTATAGCGGCACCTTGCTTTCACTACACCTTAGGGGGCCAAGAACAATCCCCCCAGCCATCCCTCGCGGGGCGGCTGCGAGATTGCACTTTAAGTTTGCCAAATTTTATCTCGTGGACCCATTATGCAAAAGGTACGTTGTGTTACAACTGCTTTAAGTGACTCATTTCAAGGTCTTTTCAAGTCTCTTTCAACTTTCCTTTACAGTACTCCTCTCTTTCGGTGTGACACTAATTATTAAGCCTTGGATGTGTGGACACCCATCTTCCCATCATTACTCGCTTACAGGAAAGGGCTCGTCCGCTTTCGCTCGCCGCTACTGGCGGAATCTCGTTTGATTTTTTCTGTGCCCCCCCCTAAACACCCACTATGGGGCGGGGAGGGGGGGGTGGGGGGCCTGGTACTGGGATGTTTCGCTCCCCTGGCCCCCCCGCTGCGTTGCCGCGCGGGACATTAGGGCTTCAAAGTCTCTCCTCCGCCATTTCGGGGGGCTCCGTCCTCTTTAGTGCACCCTAGTTCTCCATTCGTCACTCTTTTTACTCAAACCGACGTTGCATTCCAACGCCCCCCCCCTTGCGGGGGGAATGTTGTAGGGGCAGGAGTTGAACCTGCATATCCGGGTCATGAGCCCGGTGACTTGCCGTTAGTCCACCCTACGGCGGGCACCCGCCCCCCTAGCGTTCCTAAAAGGGAATGCTGCCTTTCAGCCCCTACACTAGCGTAGGGAGGCCAGGAGGGCGCCGGCAGGGGGCCCCACCCCGCCGCCCATTCGGGCGGGGGTAGCGCCCCTTCGGCTCGATAATCTCGATGTATAATCTTGATTATCATGATCCAGGCATTATTATAATACTTGGATCTAGAACAGCCCCACTGTGGCCCAATGGGCCAGTTGTAACAGTAAATTGGGGGAGGCAATTGTAAACCCAATCACATATAAACTAGCACCAATTAGCAAAGCCTTTCTTAAATTTATTCTATTCTCCCCCCTAAGTGTTTTTATGCCAATTAAAAGGGAAGAATCAGCTTGAAAGTAGATAATTTTTACTATTCTAACATAATAAACGCCAGCTATGACCGAGCAGACCACGGCTAAAACCGAGACTAAATAATATTGATTAACCACCCCCGGCAACAACACCAACCATTTACTTAAGAATCCAACTAAGGGGGGGATACCCGCAATCGAAAGGAGAGTTAGGGCCAATGTTATAGCCAAAGTAGGCTCTCTCCTGGAGAGACCACTAAACTCCACTATTAAATTCCTAACCACCCCCAAGGCTAATACTATAGCAAAAATGCTAATAGACATTGTCACGTATAAAATCATATATACCAGGCTGGCTTGAATACTTTCAAAAGACCCAATCTCCATCCCCCAAAGTATAAACCCCATATGTCCTATCCCACTATAGGCTAGTAGGCGTTTGATTTTTGTTTGATTTAAAGCCCCAATGGCGCCCACGATCATTGAAAATACAGCACCAATCAATAATATGTTTACTGCCGGGCCAATTGAAACTAAGATAGAAAATATGGCTACCTTAGGCACAGTCGCCAACAAAGCGGTGGTCGTGGTCGGCGCACCGTCATATACGTCGGGGGCCCACATATGGAATGGGGCAGCCGACAGCTTAAACAACAGGGCCACTGTAATCAGTAGGCCTCCCATCGGGGGCATGGCACCCCCGGGAGCCTGGCCGAGTACCAGATCGGTACAGGGCACACTGGTCCCCCCCGTCAATCCGCACATCATGGCACATCCAAACAAGAATAACCCCGAGGAAAGTGCCCCCAGCACAAAGTATTTTAAGCCTGATTCGGCGCTATGGCCGGACCCCCTCTTTTGGGCGGCTAGTATAAATAAGGAAAGGGTAGGCAGCTCAATGGCTAAATAGACAGAAAGCCAGTTACTAGACGACACCAAGAGGACGCCCCCTAATGCCACCATTAGGATTAAAATTGGGGTGTTGGCTTCTGCGGGTGAGGTGGCGTGGCCCTGAGGACCACGGGAAAGCCCTCCAGCCCCTGAAGTAGCCATCTCCCTTTGGAGAGGGGGGTCGAGCATCATTAAAACTGCAGTAGCACCGACAAGAACAAGTAATTCAGTGCCTTTCGCCCAACTGTTTATGGTCAATAATCCATTATATCCCCCCCAAGGAATCCAACCCTGTAAAAGCTCAATGGGGAAGAAAAGGCCGGCCCCTTCAGAAAAACTCCATCAGCTTGTAATTAATAACGTTATAATTGAGATTTTTAGGGTCAAACCCTTGACACTATATATTATTAAGCCCAATGTGATTGTACTTAGAAATAAAGGCTCACTCATGTGCATGCAACCCTCCTCAAGACGATCTAACCCTACCCCTCCGGGTTCGATGGGAGGAGGGACCGCCTAGGCTGAACCGCCTCTAATCGGGGACGGCCCCCCCTCCTTAACCGTAGGGGGGCGCCATCGCCCCTTCGGGCGGGGGCTTGGGGTGGCCCCAAGGGGAGGTTCCCCTCCCCTCACTATGTTACGACTTGCTTAACTTCGTAGGGGCCCGTAACCGCCGGAGCCCGTGGGGGCGCGGCGGCGTCCGAACCATCATCCTAAGTTAAGGTGACGGGCGATTTGTGCTAACACCTAGACCATTTCACCGGAACGCTATACTTTCCGATTACTATTAAATTCAACTTTCGGCCATCTTCCAATAGCCTACCGAACTCTCACTTTTGGGTTTCACCTCCCAGGTTTCCCATTGTATAAGAAAATGTAGCGCATATTATCCCCAAACATTGGGACCATAAGACCTGACTTCATCCGCGGCTAATCCTCGGGTTGGGTCCGTTTAAGGTTTCATACACGAACTGACGACGGCCATGCAATACCGGTCCATAAGGATTCCTTGGAATCCTCAAGGATTCAAGTTTGGGTAAGGTATCTCGCGGTTTATCGAATTAAACTACACGCTCCTCTAATCGAAACGGTGAACAGCCAAATTTTTTGAATTTTAATCTTGCGATCGTACTACTCAGGCGGGAGATTGCTGCCTTTCGGGGCTGCATTCGCATTTTCTCCATCGTTTACAGTGTGGACTACCAGGGTCTCTAATCCTGTTTGTTCCCCACACCCTCGTGTTTCAGCCCGTAGCCCGGGGGGCGCCCTAGGGGGCCCCCCCTCCCACCCCGCGGTAAATTGCTTCTGCTTTTGGGGTTCTATTTTCTATCCGCACATTCTACCGCTACAGAAAAATTCCATTTACCACCTTGGGGGGGGTGGGGCAGTCGGCCTACACACCCTTTACGCCCCTTTGCTCATAAAGGCTTGGCCCCTAAGTCTAACCGCGTCTGCTGGCACTTAGTTGGACAGGCCAAGAGGGCGTGTGCTCTCTGTGTCATACTGCCGTATATTGCACAATATTCTCTACTGCTGCCTCGTCCCTGACGGACTTAATGAGCCTTCCCCTTGTTTCAGTGAAAGTGTGACTCCGGGTTGATCGTCACGCATCTTCGGCAGGGTGGGTCTTTAATACCGCCCTCATACCTAATACGTCTCCGGCCCAGCCCCCGGTAAGGGGTGGGGTAGCCGGGTTTCCTCACCTGTACGCGGGCAGACCCCCCCGTAAGGGGGCCTGCACTAGCATGTATTAGAAGGTCCACTTGTCTTCTATTTTCCCCAAAACCAAAGGATTGCAAGGAATCGCCACCCAAAAGCGGGGATAGAGCTGCCCTACCTCGCCCCTTCGGGATGGCGGTTCCCCCTGTAGGGGGCGACGGTCCCATCTTCATAGAAAATTCCTAGGAATCTCCATAGGAGATGGCACAGCCTTAACCATTTTACCTGAAACCGGATCGTGGCCCCCCTATAATCGCCCGCCCCCCCCGGGCCCCCGTGGTGGTGGGGCGGGGGTGCCCCGGAGGGGAGGGGGGGATGGGCCCCCCTAGGGGGGGGCCAAGGACTAATGCAGGGCAATCGTGTCCCCCAAATAGATTACGGTTAGTAAACAAAACACATAGGCCTGAATCACGGCCACTGCCATCTCCAATAAGGTTATAAAGACCATGATTAACAGGGGGAACAAACTAAGGAAGGTCCCAGCAATTAACATATTGAACCCGAATCCGGCTAAAATGGCAAACAACAAATGGCCGGCCGAGAGATTGGCCGCCAAACGAACCCCTAAAGAGATGGCTCTAGAAACGTAACTTATAGTTTCTATCACTACTAACAGGGGGGCTAACGCCAAGGGGGCCCCATCTGGCATTAAAATGCTGAGGAAATTCCATTTAAATTTCCAGAGCCCTCCCAAAGTCACACCTATTACAATAGAAAATGATAGGCCCAACGTGACTACTATATGAACTGTGGGGGTAAACACATAGGGGAATAGGCCCAATACATTCAAAAACACGATGAAGGTAAAAAGGGATATAACAAAGGGGAAATACTTCAACCCTTCCGCCCCTAGATTATCTTTAACTACACCATGGAAATGACTATAAATTGATTCCATAATGGACTGCCATCTATTGGGAATTAATTTAGTTCCCCTAAACAACAATAGGCTAACAACCACCGCTAATATCATCATCATGGATGAATTAGTAAGGGCGACTAAACTCACTATTTTAAATTGATCAAAATAAGCGGCACACATTTTTTTATTTCCTTTCTGTTCAAAGGGACCGTCGCCCCGAAGGGGCGAGGGGATTATATTTTAATACCACCAGGCTTTGGTGCAAGGCTTTCGGGGCGGATTAGTCTAGGTCTTTCCAGATTGCAGCAACCTCTTTCTTCAACCCTGAGCCCCCAGAGGGCCCTTCGGTCGCCCAACCACCCATTACAGATTTCCTTATGAGCCAATTAGTTTTAATAGTAGGTAAAACGGAAGTCACCAATATGGAGAATAATAAAAACATAGTTATTAGGGTCCATCTATATTGAGTTAAATAAGTAGCTACATCTAATTGTGGCATTTTTTTCTTTTTCGGCCCACCCATTCCGAGAATGTTTAGGAGGGTGGCCCACCCCCGCCCGAAAGGCGGTGGCATTAGCCCCTAAGCCAATTTAGGGATTTAACAGCAATAGTCCCTTTTATTCGGTAATAGGCCACCAATATGGCCAAGCCAATAGCGGACTCCGCCGCCGCAACCGTCAAAATCATAATTGTAAAGATTTGTTCAATTAAAAGATCTATTACCACAGAGTTTATTAAAAATAAGAAAGAGGCGGCTAATAATATCAGTTCTATGGACATCAACATTATTATAAGGTGACCTCGGTTGAGGACAATGCCCAACACCCCCAATAATAACAGTAAAATTGCCACTATTATATATTTATAGTACATTGGCGAGTCAAGAGATCTTCATCGAAGATGGGCCCCCCACCCGCCCTTCCCAGAAGGTATTACCTTCTAGCCTAGTATAACTAGGGAAAGGGCGGGAGGGGGGCCCGCAGACCCCCGCCCCCTAGAGGGCAGGGGTGGTAGGGGGTGCCTATTGCGACCCCGACCCCCTTGCGGGGGTGGGCCCATAAACGAAGGGTAGTTCATTATAGGTGTGGGGTTGAGGAGGGGAAGGCTGCACCCACTCTAGGGAAGCCCAACTAGCCCCGCTGTTCTCAATCCAACCAATAAATTTCACCTCTCTGGCATAGGCATCATAAACTATAAACACAAACCACAGTACCCCAACAATGGATATGGTTGACCCCAGGGAGGACACAAGGTTCCAACCAGCAAAACCATCTACAAAGTCGGAGTAACGCCTAGGTAGGCCGGCTAGGCCCAAGAAGTGTTGGGGGAAAAAGGTTAAATTCACCCCGATAAACATTAACCAGAAGTGAATTTTCCCATAAAGTTCATTATAACAATAGCCTGTGATTTTCCCAAACCAATAATAAAACCCGCCAAAAATCGCAAAAATGGCCCCCATGGATAATACATAGTGGAAATGAGCAACCACATAGTATGTATCGTGGAGAACCACGTCTAAAGAACTATTGGCCAAGATTACCCCGGTTAACCCCCCTACAGTAAATAAGAAAACAAACCCTATTGCCCATAGCATAGGGGTGTCCAACCTAAGGGCACCGCCATAAATAGTGGCCAACCAGCTGAAGACCTTAATCCCAGTTGGAACAGCGATTATTAAGGTGGCGGCAGTGAAATAGGCTCTGGTATCTATGTCCATCCCTACTGTAAACATGTGGTGCAATATTTTATAGCCACTCTGGCCCCCGGCCTTAAGGCAAAGTTGGGCCGGGGGCAACGCCCCCCGCATAGGTGGCGAGCGCGCTATACTACTCTACCCCCCCCTTACGGGGGAGGATTGGACTATATCTTCACCTCTAGTGATTTAAGACTTTTATCAACTTATTAAAAAGCATCTGTTGGATATGTTTTGGCCCCTTTAGGGGATACCTGGCTAAATATTTGCTCCACCTTGTACAAGTGTAAGCTAAATATTGATACTGCCCCCGGGGGTTGTTTGACAAAGAGACTCGCCCCGGCAGCAATTTGTTTATTAAATCTAAAACATACCTCTCCTTTCGTGTAACGACAATGCCCCCCACGGCGGTCAATCGACTCCGGGGAGGTGGCGAGGCCCCGAGGGCCACGTGAAAGCCTCCGGCCCCCTCCACAAACCCCGCTAATCAGCTGTTGTTGGGAGTCATGGCGCCTGGGCCCAGATACACAATGTGGGTGCCATATTTATGATTAACAAATTTAATAACTTCCATCAATTGGAGGTTATATTTTAAAGTTATTAGCCTTCCATTGATTAAATTAATAAACTTCAATATCTTGTTGACATCCTCCCCCTTGGAGGACAACACCCAATTGCAATCTCGGAGGCCCCCTCCCACGAGGGCCCCCATACCTACGGCCCCCTTAAACCGATGAAGGGTCCGGGGGCACCCAGCGGGGCTGCTCAAACTAGCTCTGACCCCTTCGCCGACTAACGCTAGAGTCCCCCCGGCCTCAAAAAGGCCGACGGCCCACCATGCCGGTTCCATTGCCACAAGGCTTCTCCTTCTGGCCCCCGAGGGGCCTGCACTAAAGGTTAGTCTAAAATTGTCCCCTTTAGAAAGTCTTAAATCACTAGGGGCCCGACGTGTAGTCTCTGCGACCCCCGGGCCCCCCCCCCCGCAAGGGGGTGGTGGGGCCCGGTTGTCTGCGGGTTGACCCCCCACTAACTTTTTTACTGCGCCCCCGCCCTCGAAGAGGCCAACGGCGGCGTTAGTAGTTAGTGGGCCCCCCCCAGGGGGAGTAGGGGTGTTCCCGCATACAGTCGGGTAATAGCACGGCAGGTTACCCTGCCGGCCGCCCATCTCCAAGCCCACACAATAAAGCCTAATACCCCAATAGATAACATTGCATAGACCATGCCCAAGTATCCAAAAATTTGTTTCTTAGCAGCAAAGGTGGGAATTATTTGGGAGATCATCCCAAAACCAGGCAATATTAGAATATAAACCTCCGGATGGCCAAAAAACCAAAAGAGATGTTGAAACAGAATAGGGTCCCCCCCCCCAGCGGGGTCAAAGAAGGTAGTGTTAAAATTCCTATCTGTCAACAGCATGGTTATGGCCCCGGCCAATACGGGCAAAGATAGTAACAATAAGAAGGCGGTGATTAAGATAGACCACACAAATAGCGGCAATCTATCCAGTGTCATACCCGGAGCCCTCATATTAAATATAGTGGTGATAAAATTCATAGCTCCTAAGATGGAAGAGACCCCGGCCAAGTGGAGGCTAAATATAGCCATGTCCACGGCTCCCCCCGAATGAGCTTGAATGGCGGAAAGGGGCGGATACACAGTCCACCCTGTCCCAACCCCCTGTTCAACAAAGGCTGAGCCCAACAATAGTATTAGGGCGGGGGGCAAGAGCCAGAAACTAATGTTATTTAGTCGCGGGAAGGCCATATCTGGTGCACCGATATATAGCGGCACCAACCAATTCCCAAACCCCCCTATCATCACCGGCATCACCAGGAAAAAGATCATAACAAAGGCATGCGCAGTCACGATTACATTATAAAGATGGTCGTCCCCCAACATAGTTCCGGGGGCAGAAAGTTCTAACCTTATCAACATACTGAAAGCTGTTCCTATCATACCGGCCCCAACACCAAATATTAGATATAACGTGCCGATATCTTTATGATTAGTGGAAAACACCCAACGGCTTAAATATGCACTTACTAAGTTCAATTGCATTCTAATATGGGCAACCGCCGCCCAAAGGGCGGCGGCTCCTTAGCTTTTTAGACTGAAGCCTGGTAACCGAGGTCCTAAGACCCCCACCAATATATACAAATATACAAAAACAACCACACTACATCTACAAAGTGCCAATACCAACTTGAAGCTTCAAATCCAAAATGGTGATGGCGAGTAAATTGATGAGATACTAATCTGGCTAAACAGACGGCCAAAAAAGTAGTCCCTATTATAACATGGAGACCATGGAACCCCGTGGCCACAAAAAAAGTAGATCCATAAACTGAATCCGAAATGGCAAAGGGGGCCTCGTAGTATTCCATTGCTTGTAGCCCGGTAAATATTAGCCCTAAAACCACGGTGGCGGTGAGCCCCCGGATGGCCTCTCCCCTTCGGCCGCTAATTATAGCGTGGTGCGCCCAGGTTACAGTGGCACCCGAGCTGAGTAACACCGCTGTGTTTAATAGGGGTACCGAAAAGGGATTTAACGGGTCAATGCCCTGGGGCGGCCAGACGGCACCGAGTTCAATTGTGGGTGCTAGGCTGCTGTGGAAGAAAGCCCAAAAAAAGGAAAAAAAGAAAAGAACCTCGGAGGCTATAAATAGAAGCATCCCATACTTTAACCCTTGTTTAACCATTAGGGTGTGGTGGCCTTGAAAAGTGGCCTCTCGGATTATATCCCTCCACCAAACTACCATGGTAAATACAATTGTTATTAATCCCATATACATGACCCAGGGTTGACTATAATGAAAATATATGACACTGCCTATAGTGACAAAAAGAGCTCCGCAAGATCCTATGTAAGGCCATGGACTGGGGTCTACTAAATGATAGGGATGATAAACGGTAGATTTCATTTTTACTTATTCTCTATTTTGGGGTTGTGAGGGGGGGGGCTCCGCCCCGGGGGGGGCTTCTCTATCTTCAGGGACAGACTATAAGGCAAGGAACCCCCGCCCGAGGCGGGGATTGCACAGCCCTTAGGAGCCGGCCGCTCGGACGGCATTAAAGACTCACCCTTTTAGAAGGCCCCCCCATAAGGTCGATGGCCTCTCCATCCTTATGCCTCCGCCCTCCCAGAAGGAGATTGCACAGCCTTCTGGCCTAGCTTTAGCTAGGGAAAGGGCGAGGGCTCCTTGCAACCGCCACCCCTTCGGGGCGTGGGTTGCTTGTCAACCAATTTTCAAAATGACCCAAAAGGGGAGTTAGAACTAAAAAGTAAGAAAAATAAAAAATCGAAGCTAGTTGCCCAATTACTATAAAAGGCTCCTCAACAGGTTGTGACCCAATCCAAGTAAGAAGTAAGAAGTCGGCCGCGAAAAACCAAAAGGCAAGTCGTGCCAAGGGCCGGAAGGTCAAGCCTCGAAATCGGCTACTATGGAGCCATGGCATTAAAAATAATATCAAAAAACTAGAGAACATGGCAATTACCCCCCCTAACTTATTGGGAATTGAACGCAATATGGCATAAGCGAACAAAAAGTACCACTCTGGTTGAATATGGACGGGAGTTACCAAGGGGTTGGCCTGGATGAAATTTTCCGGGTCCCCTAACAAATTGGGGGCGATGTACACAATGGCACTCAATATCACCGCCAATGCGACTATACCATACCAATCCTTAGAGGTATAATAAACGTGGAAGGAGACTTTATCGATGTCAGATTTAACCCCGATAGGATTATTAGATCCCTCAACATGTAAACATATCAAGTGGACCATGGCCAAAGCCGCTAGAACAAAAGGGAATAGGTAATGGAGGCTGAAGAACCGATTAAGTGTGGCATTAGAAACACTAAATCCTCCCCAAACCCATTGGACAATATCTGTCCCGATATAAGGGATGGCTGACAGTAAGTTAGTAATTACCGTGGCGCCCCAGAAAGACATTTGGCCCCAAGGTAAAACGTATCCGATAAAAGCTGTGGCCATCATCAATACATATATTATAACACCAACATTCCAAACCGCAGTTCGTGAATAGCTCCCATAATACAATCCCCTACCTATATGAAGATAGACGCATAGGAAAAACATGGAGGCCCCATTGGCATGTAAGTATCTTAGTAAAAATCCATAATTAACATCGCGCATAATGTGGCCGACGGAGGCGAAGGCCAAACTTACATCTGCGCAATAGTGCATTGACAGAAAAATCCCTGTTATTATTTGTATGCCCAAGCATGCCCCCAATAAAGAACCAAAGTTCCACATATAAGAAATATTGGAGGGGCTTGGCAAATCAATAATTAAACCATTTATAATAGATAGGACGGGGTTCTCTTTCCTTAGTTGCATGGGGGGGCCCCCCAGAATTGAACTGGGGGGCCTCAAGTAACCCACGGCCCCTCGTGGACCGCAGGTGCCATCAGCCCCGCCATCCGCCCTAAGGAACCCTGCTCTTGGGTTCGAAGGGCCGATGGGAACCCCTCCGGCTGCAAGGGGCGGGGCTTGAAGTTACGCGCCCTCGGGGGCGCGGTTAGTCTGAAGGAAGATATCTTGTTTCTTGGCAGTGGCCCCTATCTCCTCCCCTATTTCTTGAGTTAATACTATGGCCCCAATCATGGCCACCAGTAATATAAAACTGGCTAGAATGAATAAATAGTAGTAATCGGTATATAGCAACCGCCCAATGGCTTCGATGTTGTGGCACTTTATTAAAAACCAAGGATTGGCCATATTCCAATTGCCCCCCAGTTCACTTGCGTAACCGGAGGTCGCAGCCCCAAAAGGGCCCGCCAGAGCATAGTGGCCCCCCATTATGAGCCAACTGGAGGCAATTTCCGAAAAGAAAAGTGTCCCAATGGCCAACCCAACGGGAACATAGTTTGTCATATCTGTCTCGCCCCCCAACCGGTAGGCGGGGGGGAAGTCAGTTAAATTCAACATCATAATAACAAACAAAAAAAGAATAGCAATAGCGCCCACATAAACGATTAAAAACATTAAGGCGATAAAATCCACCCCCAATAAAATAAAGAGGGCTGAAGAACTTGTAAAAGCAGCTACCAACCAAAAAACTGAGTGGACCGGATTAAGCGCCGATATGACCATTATTCCAGAAGCGATCGCCCCAAATGACAATGTGTAGAAGCAAGCTCAAGTCATCGTTAGGCCCCTCCAGGACTAAACATTAGGGCATTTTTCACAGGCTCTATAATCACAGAGGGCAGTACCCCCAAGAAAAAAATTAGAATTACTAAGGGGGCCATGGCCCAGGCCTCGCGCCTGTTTAAATCCCTGGGGAAGAGTTGGTAATTGGAAGCGTCCCCAAAACAAATTCGATTGTACAAATAAAGGGAATACGCGGCCGACAAAACCATGCCCGATGCGGCCAAAACCCCAATTACTAGACTATACTCAAAGGCGGCTAACAAAGAAAAAAATTCCCCCACAAAATTACAACTTAAAGGGATGGCCATATTAGTTAGTGTCAATACCAACATCATGGTCGCAAAAATGGGCATTGTAATAGTAATCCCCCGATAATACTTTATAAGACGAGTGTGGTGGCGCTCATATAAAAAAGTGACCGCAATAAAGAGGGAGGAACTAACAATGCCATGGGCCAACATTAAAAATACAGCCGCGACCAAGCCCTCTATTGTATGGGTGAATAGGCCCAAAGTAACCAGGCCCATGTGTGCCACGGAAGAATAGGCAATTAGTCGCTTAAAATCTACTTGCCGACAAGTTGTCAGGCTCCCATATACAATGGCTATCCCACTCAACGTTATTATTAGAGGGGCAAAATATTCAGAAGCGGCGGGCAAAAGGGGCCAAGAAAACCTCAAAAACCCATAACCCCCCAATTTTAATAGTACCCCCGCTAGTATGACTGAACCCGAGACGGGAGCCTCAACATGGGCCTGAGGCAACCAAATATGGAAAGGCACCTTGGGGATTTTTACCGCCAAACTGAGAAAAAACCCAGCAAATATCCACTTTTGGGTTGATTCGGGCAGTTTAATGTTTAATAATGTCTGGTAATCTGTTGTGCCGGCTATATCATACAGTTGAAAGATCCCCAAGAGCATAAACACCGACCCTATTAAAGTATAAAAGAAGAAATAATAGGAAGCTCGCACTTTTTCTTCCCTTGAGCCCCAGATCCCGATCAAAAGGAACATGGGAATTAATATCCCCTCAAACAAAATATAAAATAACAATAGGTCAAGTGCGGAAAACACTCCCATCAATAAAATCTCCAAAAATAGCAAGCACAACAAGAATTCTTTCAATAAATATTTAATAGAATTTCAACTTATTAAAATGCAGATGGGGATTAACAATGCAGTTAAAATAAAAAAAAACAAGGAAATCCCGTCCACCGCTAAAACGATCGGCCCCCATTGGAAATTTAAGGCCGGAGAAACTATCCACTCTGTTTGGTTTATGGTTTGAAATTGGCCCCCCGAATCAAAGGCCCCCCATAAAACCAAAGTGGCAGCTAAAGTCGCCAAGGACCACTCTAGGGCGGCTCTTTTTAGTCGAGCGTCGTTGTCTGATGGAATTCTTATCACGCTAATTATCCCCAAAATAAGTAAAAGAAAAATTAAGCCCAGCCAATTCTTGGGGGAAACCATAATCTGGTCAATCTCCCGCCCGCCCTAGCGTCGCCCCGAAGGGGCGAGACTAGGCCAGAAGGCCTTGCCTTCTGGGATGGGCGGCATTGCCACCGATCAGGGGAGGTAGATCACAATCACCGCCGCCCGAAGGCGGGGGTTGCAAGGAATCTTCATCAAAGATTGCCCAGGAATCCCCGGGGATTGCATTTATGATCTACCCCCCTCTATCTTCTATAATGGCCGCCATAGCCATGGTGGCCCTCGTGAGAGGGGGGCCCCGCGGGGCCCCCGCGGGCTTAGGGGGTTGCAAGGCTAGAAGGCAAGGAATCCCCGCCTTCCGGCGGCAATTGCACAGCCTTAGGAACCGTCCGCTCGGACGGTGGGGCCCCTTTGGACCCTACGGTTCCCAAGACTGTCCCTTCTAGGAACTGGACTGTAGGGAGAGTACCCAATTTATATATTTATTTAAAGAAACCGCCTCCACCACTATGGGCATAAAAGAATGGTTGGCGCCACAAATTTCAGAGCATTGGCCATAAAAAGTGCCGGGCCTTTTTACAAAGAAACTAGTTTGATTCAATCTGCCTGGAACTGCATCCATCTTTATGGCTAAAGAGGGAACTGCAAATGAATGCAAAACGTCCGCCCCGGTAACTAATACTCGAATATGTGTGTTAATAGGAACGACAAGCCTGTTGTCCACCTCTAACAATCTAAAATCACCAGTATTTAAATCCGAAGTCGGGACCATATAGGAGTCAAATTCTAATGTTTCCGCCCGATAGTCTGAGTATTCATAGGACCAGTACCATTGATGGCCTATCGCCTTAATGGTTAAAGCAGGGTCCATTATCTCATCCATTAAATATAGTAACTTTAAAGAGGGAAAGGCCAGGAAAACTAATAGAATTGCCGGAATTATGGTCCAAATTATTTCTAATAAGGTACCGTCAACAAGGTATCTGTGGTAAGATTTCCCACTCAGAGCCTTAACGATTAACCATAATACCGTTGTAATAATAATGACCAATATAAACATGATCTGATCATGAAAAAAGATTATTTCTTCCATCACCGGGTGGGCAGCATCTTGAAAGCCTAATTGCCAAGGCTCCGGCAGGTCTCTCTCCCCAAAGGGGATAATGCTAAGTAATAGGCGGCTTAATGTTGTCATTTTCTAGGGGGGGCCCCTCCCACTGCGCCGGGAACGGTTCCCGGGGGTTCCCCAATTTGGACGGGGGCCCCCCTACTGCCGCCCCTTTAGGGCGGCACCATCCGTTCGGACAATTGAAGATGGGGGGCCCATGCCCCAATTTGCGGCGCCCCTTGCTATGGTGGCTGCCGCTGGGGACATGCAGGGGGGGCGGGACTTGAACCCACACTTTTAGCTTTGAAGGCCAACGGTCTACCTTAACCTACCCCCCCATACAACGACCCCCCCCCCCACGGGGGATGAGGGGGAGTCGAAAATTAGTAAAGGGGCCAAACGGTTCCCCAAATAAACACCGCGGCACCAATTAATATAATTAGGGCATAATTAAAAACTAAACCGGATTGTAAATTGCTAATCCCTTGAGTTAATTGGATCATTCGGTCTGATATTCCCTTGGGGCCGATCAATTCCAACACCCCCTTATCTAGGACCCGGTACGAAATTAGATGGCCCAATCCCCACACATTTCTTACCAAGAAATAGTTTATGATGTAATTGAACTGCCAAGCAGAATATAAAAAAGCATAACTGGCCAAACTAATGGCGGGGGTTGGCACACTAAATGCGCGGGTGGAGCAATGATAAAGCACAAAAGCCGAGGTTGCCCCTAAAAGGCTAAAAATTACAGGCAGCAATTTGATAGAAATAGGGATAATGGGGGGGAGTGTAGCCTGAAAGGACCAAAGTACCTCTTTGGTTAAATAGCCCACGAAAATACTCCCCAAAGCCAACAATACTAGGGGCAAAGTTAAGTTCCAAGAGCCCTCATGGGCCTGCATGAAAACTTCTTTCTTTGAGCTTGTGTCGGCAATAAAGGTCAAATAGATTAATCGAATTGAATAAAAAGCCGTTAATAGTGCGGAAAAGACCACCAACCAATGGGCAAAGGCTAAATAATATTGATCGTAAGCTAGCTCCAAAATTAGATCTTTAGAATAAAAGCCCGTTAAATAAGGGAAGCCCATTAAAGAGAGGGAACCGATGGCCATCATAGTATAAGTAAAGGGGGTGGATTTTATTAGCCCCCCCATTTTCCTCATGTCTTGTTCATCGGCCATGGCATGGATGACAGACCCGGCACTTAAAAACAGTAAAGCCTTAAAAAAGGCGTGGTTCATTAAGTGAAATAAACTTATGGAGTAATGGGAAATCCCACAGGCCACCACCATGTACCCCAATTGACTACAGGTCGAATAAGCAATTACTTTTTTTAGGTCATTTTGAACCAACCCAATCGTGGCAGTAAAAAACGCGGTCATGGACCCCACGACGGTCACTACCATCAGAGCCAATGGCGCTAGTTCCAACAGAGGGGCGGACCGAATTAATAAAAAAACACCCGCCGTAACCATGGTGGCGGCGTGAATTAGGGCGGATACCGGAGTTGGTATAATAATTGGCCGAAGGCCCCTCCCCCGGATGGGGGGGGGCGGCGGCGGGACATCCCGCCGCCTCGGCACGCCGCCACTCCCGTGGCGGATGGGACTTTATCTTCCACTTTACAACTTGCCTACCTTGCGACAACCGTCCGAGCGGACGGCGTCACCATTCCTTGTGACTCGACAATCGACTGCCGATAATCATGATCCATGATGCCAGCCATTTATGGCTGGGATTCTTATAATCCCTATTTGGGATTATTCTTATTGACTGTTAATGATCTACTCCCACTCTAGCCCACCCTTTATCCACTCATAGATTAGGCCGAGGGTGAGAATGACCAAAAACACCACCATGGTTCAAAACCCAAAAGGAGAAATTTGATTATATATTATACTCCAAGGGAAAAGGAAAGAAATTTCCAAATCAAAAATTAAAAACAAAATACCAATTAAGAAAAACCGGACCGAAAAGGGGCGCCCGGGGGCCCCGAAGGCATCAAACCCACATTCGTAAGCGGAGACTTTCTCCCGGTCCGGCTGCTTCACCCCTAAAACATAAGAGGCGCCGGAAATAATGGCGGAAAGAATTACACTAAAAATTAATAAAACTAAAATCCCATAAAACTCCGTGTACATTCTCAAGTGAAGGTCTCGACATTCTCAAGGGAATGGTTCGACATTCTCGAGGGAATAGAGGATGAGCCCATCATCCATTCCCTTCCCAGCATACTATGCTGGCCTCCATAGGAGGGGCTTTTTCTTTGCTCTTTCCCTTTGAACAGAAAGGAAATAGGAAAGGAAATAAAAACTTCATAACTAACTATTCCTTGCAATCCATTCTGCCGTTGGGCCCGGTATGATAGGAACAGCCATAGGAACCCTCGCCCCGGCGGGGCGACGGTTCCCTGTCCTTTTTAGGAGCACCAACTGGGGGGTAGACCATTAAAACCCAATAAAACGCCGGCAACCAAAATAACTAAAGCTAAACTTAGAGGCAAATAAGATTTCCATAATAATGCCATCAATTGATCATACCGCATTCTAGGGAAGGAAGCCCTTATCCAAATAAACAAGAAAATTATAAAAGCGGTTTTTATACCAAACCATCAGGCCCCTCCTTTTCCCAATAGACCTCCAAGAGGGAAAAACGCGATTGGTGAAAGCCACCCCCCCAAAAATAATATAGTTGTCATACAACTCATTAATATAATGTGAGCATATTCGGCAAGGAAAAACAAAGCAAAAGACATTGAGGCGTACTCGACGTTATATCCGGACACCAACTCTGACTCTCCCTCTGTCAAATCAAAGGGGGCCCGATTTGTTTCGGCTAATGCGGAGGCAAAAAACATCATAGCAGCGGGGAAAAGAGGGAAAAGAAACCAAACACTACTCCCTTGAGCTAATACTATTTCAGTTATATTTAAGGAGCCCACACACAAAATGACAGTAATGAGAATTAGCCCGATAGAAACTTCATAACTAACCATTTGGGCCGCGGCCCGAATGGCTCCTAAAAAAGCATATTTAGAATTACTAGACCACCCGGACATTAGTATGGCATAAACGCTTATGGAGGAGATAGCTAATGTATACAAGATCCCTATCTTTAAATCACTTATTAAAACCCCCCTTTCATAAGGAATAACCCCCCAAGCGATTAAGGCCAAGGTAAACGATAATATAGGGGCGGCTACGTATATGAAAAGATTCGCGTGGTGGGGGATCACCATCTCTTTAGCGAACAACTTTACACCATCAGCCAAAGGCTGTAATAGTCCATAAACCCCTACTACATTTGGTCCTTTTCTAGCTTGCATATACCCCAAAACTTTCCGTTCAGCTAAAGTTAAATAAGCCACTGCAACAAGTAATGGGACAACTATCACTAATATTTTTACAATTAGGTGGATTATTGTGACGACCATCTAGGGGGCAGCCGGACTTGAACCGGTCTCGCCTCTATTGGGGTCCCTTTGGACCCTACCGTCCGCTCGGACGGTTTACTCGCAAGTGGTTTCCACATAAAGTCTCGGGGGTTCCAACAACGAAGGGGAAAAATCCTAACCTTCGGTTTTTGTTACCGGCTGATCAACCTCTTTCTTTTCGGCCCCCCTAGCCTCGCCCCTCCGGGGCGACGGGTTCAAAGGGAAAGAGAAGGTTTTCCCAGCATACAGTGGATTTATAATCATAACTAATTACTTAGATAAGACGGCCCAACGTTAACCTTCCATAGCATCCGGCAACCAGGTGTGCAACCCCAATTGTGCAGATTTACCAACTGCCCCGATAAACAAAAATAAACATATCAAGGTAATATGGCTTTCAGTCGAAGGGCCTTCAGCCGCAACCGCGGCGGCGTTAAAAACTGAAGAAAAATCTAAAGACCCAAATTCCTCCCAAATAGTAAACATCGCTAAAACTAACCCAATGTCCCCCACTCGATTGACCAACATGGCTTTTATGGCCGCCTTATTGGCCTCAATTCTGGTTAATCAAAAATTTATTAATAAATAAGAGCATAGCCCCACCCCTTCCCAACCAATAAATAATTGTGGGTAATTGTCACTGGTCACTAATAGGATCATAAAAAATGTAAATAGTGACAAATATGACATAAATCGGGGAAGATGGGGGTCGCCATCCATGTATGCGGTAGAAAAAATATGAACTAAAGTGGATATACTTGTAACCACGATCAACATCGTGGCAGTAAGACTATCGAATTGTAAGCCAAAATAGGTGGTCAATAAATC